AGCTGTCCCGAATTCAAGTTGATTATGTTTCGCTTCTTCCTCGGAGAAAGACGATCAAAGAATTCCCAATCATGGTCCTTGCGGATCGGATCATCCGTATAGGATACAAAAAGAAACTCCAGATAGTTGATATCTTTCTCTTTGAATGAGATCTCAATTCCAGCTATGGTTTCATTAGCTATCTTACAACTAGAATCCCTCTTTTTTCCGATCCGGTTCCTCCACCACCGCGAACCCCAGTTAGATTCAGGCATGATACACTTTTTAGTTATTGGGAGAACCCAAGTACTCTCTTTCGAATCCATGAAACAACTCTCAGAGATCTTTTTCCCTTTTGGAAGATACAGGAGCGAAACAATCAACCTATTGATATTGGAAGACCAAAAAGATTCTTCCAATGTATCATTTCTGGGTCCAATGGAATTCATAGGTATAGGAAGAATAGGTATAGGAAGAAGCCCCATCAAATAGAGATTTTTTCTTTCGACCATATTTCGATTGTTAATACGATATAGAAGGACCGCTACTACAAGCAGTACTACACCTTTGATCGTGAAATATCGATTGCTTGTTGAACCCTGTGAATCACGTGAAAGTAGGATACTCCAAATTCGGGGGTCAAAGAGTTTCATAAAACGTTCTTGGTGGAAAAAAATGTGAGTGAAAGATCCCACTGAATCGAATTGGGTCCATGAATCTAAGAAATAGTGAGAATTCTTGATCTCTCTCAATATCTCTCTCAATTCGAAGATCCAGGATTTGAATTGATGTCGTTTCATTGATTCCTGTTTCATTGATTCCTCCTAAAGATTTCATTTCAATTGGAATTTGGTTATTCACGATGTACGATGATCCCTGTTAAGCATCCATGGCTGAATGGTTAAAGCGCCCAACTCATAATTGGCAAATTCGTAGGTTCAATTCCTGCTGGATGCACGCCAATGGGAACGTTCAATAAGTCTATTGGAATTGGCTCTGTATCAATGGAATCTCATCATCCATACATAACGAATTGGTATGGTATATTCATACCATAACATATGAAGAGTAAGAACTCGAATTCTTATCGATACTGGAACTCATAGGGAAGAAAATGGATTTATGGATGGAATCAAATATGCAGTCTTTACAGAAAAAAGTATTCGGTTATTGGGGAACAATCAATATACTTCTAATGTCGAATCAGGATCAACTAGGACAGAAATAAAGCATTGGGTCGAACTCTTCTTTGGTGTCAAGGTAATAGCTATGAATAGTCATCGACTCCCGGGAAAGGGTAGAAGAATGGGACCTATTATGGGACATACAATGCATTACAGACGTATGATCATTACGCTTCAACCGGGTTATTCTATTCCACCTCTTGGTTATTCTATTCCACCTCTTATAGAGAAAAGAACTTAAATCAAAATACTTAATAACACGGCGATACATTTATACAAAACTTCTACCCCGAGCACACGCAATGGAGCTGTAGACAGTCAAGTGAAATCCAATCCACGAAATAATTTGATCTATGGACAGCGTCGTTGTGGTAAAGGTCGTAATGCCAGAGGAATCATTACCGCAGGGCATAGAGGGGGAGGTCATAAGCGTCTATACCGTAAAATCGATTTTCGACGGAATGAAAAAGACATATCTGGTAGAATCGTAACCATAGAATACGACCCTAATCGAAATGCATACATTTGTCTCATACACTATGGGGATGGTGAGAAGAGATATATTTTACATCCCAGAGGGGCTCTAATTGGAGATACCATTGTTTCTGGTACAGAAGTTCCTATATCAATGGGAAATGCCCTACCTTTGAGTGCGGTTTGAACTATTGATTTACGTAATTGGAAGTAACCAATTAGGTTTACGACGAAACCTAGAAATCGATCACTGATTCAATTTGAGTACCTCTACGGGATAGACCTCAACAGAAAACTGAAGAGTAACGGCAGCAAGTGATTGAGTTCAGTAGTTCCTCATATAAAATTATTGACTCTAGAGATATGGTAATATGGAGAAGACAAAATTGTTTGAAGCACGGACAGAACCGGAAGCGCCCCTTGTTTCAAAGAGAGGAGGACGGGTTATTCACATTTCATTTGATGGTCAGAGGCGAATTGAAAGCTAAGCAGTGGTAATTCTAAAGATCCCCCGGGGGAAAAATAGAGATGTCTCCTACGTTACCCGTAATATGTGGAAGTATCGACGTAATTTCATAGAGTCATTCGGTCTGAATGCTACATGAAGAACATAAGCCAGATGACGGAACGGGGAGACCGAGGATGTATAAGATCATAACATGAGTGATTCGGCAGATTTGGATTCCTATATATCCACTCATGCGGTACTTCATCATACGATTCATATAAGATCCATCTGTCTAGATATCATCATATACATCCAGAAAGCCGTATGCTTTGGAAGAAGCTTGTACGGTTTGGGAAGGGGTTTTTATTGATCAAAAAGAAGAATCTACTTCAACCGATATGCCCTTAGGCACGGCCATACATAACATAGAAATCACACTTGGAAAGGGTGGACAATTAGCTAGAGCAGCAGGTGCTGTAGCGAAACTGATTGCAAAAGAGGGTAAATCGGCCACATTAAGATTACCATCTGGGGAGGTCCGTTTGATATCCAAAAACTGCTCAGCAACAGTCGGACAAGTGGGTAATGTTGGGGTGAACCAGAAAAGTTTGGGTAGAGCCGGATCTAAGTGTTGGCTAGGTAAGCGTCCTGTAGTAAGAGGAGTAGTTATGAACCCTGTAGACCATCCCCATGGGGGTGGTGAAGGGAGGGCCCCAATTGGTAGAAAAAAACCCACAACCCCTTGGGGTTATCCTGCGCTTGGAAGAAGAAGTAGGAAAAGGAATAAATATAGTGATCGTTTTATTCTTCGTCGCCGTAAATAGGAATTTTCATATTGAAAATCGAATAGATAGGAATATGTTTCTTCGTCTTTACCTTTACGAAATAAAACAAAATAAGGAGTAATTAGCTGTGGCACGTTCACTAAAAAAAAATCCTTTTGTAGCTAATCATTTATTGGAAAAAATTGAGAAGCTCAACATGAAGGAGGAGAAAGAAATAATAGTAACTTGGTCCCGGGCATCTACCATTATACCCACAATGATCGGCCATACAATTGCTATTCATAATGGAAAGGAACATTTACCTATTTATATAACGGATCGTATGGTGGGTCACAAATTGGGAGAATTCGCACCTACTCTTACTTTCCGGGGACACGCGAGAAACGATAATAGATCTCGTCGTTAATGAAGTAAAATTAGGTGCTTCATCATTCATTAGTGGGAGGTAAACCTTATGTCAAGGTATAGAAAGTGGAAGGCGAGCACAAAAAAGCATAGTAGGAAGAGTATCGCAACTACACGAGTACAAGCTTTTGCTCAATATGTATGCATGTCCGCTCACAAAGCACGAAGAGTCATTGATCAGATTCGTGGGCGTTCTTATGAGGAAACACTTATGCTACTGGAACTCATGCCTTATCGAGCATCTTATCCCGTTTTTAAATTGCTTTATTCTGCAGCAGCAAATGCTACTCACAATCTTGGTTTCAAGGAAGCAGATTCATATATTAGTAAAGCCGAAGTCAATGAGGGTACTATCGTGAAAAGGTTAAAACCTCGAGCTCGAGGACGTAGTTATCCGATAAAAAAACCCACCTGTCATATAACTATTGTATTGAAGGATAGAACTTTAAATGAGGACTTCCCTTTTGGAAATAAACCCTATGTTTTAGAGGATCCTATAATAAAAAGATATCTAAAGGAGAGAAAGGAAGAGAGAGATGGGAAAAAAAATAAATCCACTTGGTTTTCGTCTTGGTTCAAATCAAAGTCATAGGTCCCTTTGGTTCGCACAACCAAAAAGTTATTCCATGGGTCTCCAGGAAGATGAAAAAATACGGGATTGTATCAAGAATTATGTACAACAAAATATGAGAATATCCTCAAGTTTCGAAGGAATTGCACATATAGAGATTCAAAAAAAAATCGATCTAATCCAGGTCATAATTAATATTGGATTCCCAAATTTGTTAATGGAGGGTCGAACACGAGGAATCGACGAATTACAGACCAATGTACAAAAGGGATTTCATTCTGTGAACCGAAGACTTAACATTTCTATCGCAAGAGTTGCAAAACCTTATAGACAACCTAATATTCTTGCAGAATATATAGCTCTACAATTAAAGAATAGAGTTTCATTTCGAAAAGCAATGAAAAAGGCTATTGAATTAACTGAACAAGCGGATACAAAAGGAATTCAAGTGCAAATTGCAGGGCGTATCGATGGAAAAGAAATTGCACGTGTCGAATGGATCAGAGAAGGTAGGGTTCCCCTACAAACCATTCGAGCTAAAATTGATCATTGTTCCTATCCAGTTCGAACTATCTATGGGGTATTAGGCATTAAAATTTGGATATTTGTAGATGAACAATAATAGATAGATCTTTCATTTACTTGTCATTCTATCCAACAATAGAAGAAAGAATGACAAAAGTCTCATTCTTTTTACTTTTGACCTTCAATCAAAATAAGCAATTCTAATTCTATAGGGTTGAATAAAAATTCAATTGACCATTTGGTGGAATTGCTATGCTTAGTGTGTGACTCGTTGGTTTTTTCTTTAGAGTTGGGATTCAAAAAAAAACAACAACAGACAGAATGATCCCTAACTAATAACTATGGAACTAATAACCAGCTCATTGCTTCGTATTATCGAGATCCAAGGAACCAGTTCAGTCACTATATGATGTGTCGATCATATAGTTGTAGCAACTGAAATCCTTTTTCCATAAAAGAAAGATCCATCAGATTATGGGTTGTGAATCAAAATGGAGAGATGTGGGTAAATGGAAGGATGAGAGAAAGGGAGCAAGAGAATATTAATGATATAAGAGTCCAATATGTATGGCCTATGCATCATCTCATAAAACGCAGTGTAATAAAGCATTAATACGGATTCGTCCATAATTCAAAGAATCCGGTTCATAGTAAAAAATAATAATAAAGAGCCTCAAGTCAATAGAGACTGAGAAGATTGACTCGGGAACGAATTTAATCGGGAGCTCCATTGCGCAGTTCAGTTCAGGCCTAGCCATTAATGAGAAGCTATGGGAACGACGGAACCTGTGACTGCAGAAGATTCTATTGCGAATGAATTCTAATTATTCATTGGGTGGGATGGCGAAACTAACCAGGAACCAATTGATTTATTCTGAGAGGCCATGGGTTGACCTACGAATGAAGCGGATGAAAGAGTAAATATTCGCCCGCGAAACACTTTTATTGGATTGAAAAATTTTGCGGTAAAGGTCAAACAAGGATTCGGTATAAAAATATAAAAATGAAAGGCATTATCCATAAATAGAAATCTACGTCCTATAAAAATGGATGTCTAGCCATATAAAATGGATGTCTAGCCATATATACAAGATATACGGATTCCTACGTGACAGATTAAATATCAATAAATCCCACGATTTAGTGTATTATTCTATTCATTAAATACATGTGTATCTAATCATTTTATTCGCGAGGAGCTGGATGAGAAGAAACTCTCATGTCCAGTTCTGCA